GGTCCTATTGGAAATACTAATGGAAGTGAAAACCCCCTTATAGATAAAAACACTCATAGTTGGGAGGATAGTGAGAGCCCCTCTTGCGATAATATTGATCATTTATTCCATGTCATAGGCATTCCGAGTTTCCTCTCTGATGATACTTCTTTTTTAGTTCAAGACAGTGATGGTCACAATTATTCCATATATTTTGATATTGAAAATAATATTTTTGAGATTGACAATGAGCCCCTTCCCCTGTTTCGAGGTAAACTAGAAAAAGCACTTTCTAGATATAGTTTGAATAGTTACATTCTAAATTGCATTGACAATTATCTTGATATTGAAATCCTTATGAATAGTGACATTTATAGTTCTATTTTTAATGTAGACCAAAAGGCTATTAGATACATTGTTACTTACATTTGTTATGAAATGGATTCCCATGAAGAAAGCGATTCCCATATGCAACAAAATCCCAGTATAAGTATAAATTACAAGGATTTGTGGGTTCTATGCGAAAATTGTTATGAATTAAATTATAAGAGGTTTTTGAAGGAAAAATTGAATATTTGTGAACACTGTGGGTCTCATTTGAAAATGAGTAGTTCAGATAGAATTGAACTTTTGATTGATCCCGGCACTTGGGCTCCAATGGATGAGGACATGTTTTCTGTGGCCCTTGAATTTGATTCGGAGGAGGAGGATGCCTATGAAGATAAAAAAGATGGCGATGAGGACATTATTTCTGTGGCCCCTGAATTTGATTCGGCGCGGGCTCCAATGGGTGACGGAATGGCTTGTTTTGCGGGCCCCACTGATTCGAAGGAGGAGGGGTCTTATATCGATCGTATTGATTCTTATCAAAAAGAGACAGGGTTAAATGAGGCTGTTCAAACAGGCATAGGTCAATTAAATGGCATTCCCCTAGCAATTGGGGTTATGGAGTTTCAGTTCATGGGGGGGAGTATGGGATCCGTAGTAGGCGAGAAAATAACCCGTTTGATCGAATATGCTACTGATAAATCTCTACCTGTTATTATAGTGTGTGCTTCCGGGGGAGCCCGTATGCAAGAAGGGAGTTTGAGTTTGATGCAAATGGCAAAAATATCTTCCGCTTCATATAACTATCAATCAAATAAAAACGTATTATATGTATCGATCCTTACCTCTCCTACAACCGGTGGAGTGACCGCCAGCTTTGGTATGTTAGGGGATATCATTATTGCCGAACCTAATGCCTACATTGCATTTGCGGGTAAAAGAGTAATTGAAGAAACATTGAAAACCGAAATACCTGAAGGTTCACAAGAGACTGAGTATTTATTCGAGAAAGGCTTATTCGACCCAATCGTACCACGTAATCCTTTAAAAGGCGTTCTGAGTGAGTTGTTTCAACTTCATGGTTTCTTTCCGGTGAATCAAAATGAAAGTCAAAAAAAGGGGGATTTGTTATAGCCGCATATATATAATAGAAGAACTTCATCCAATTTAAAGGGGATCTCACACCACAAGACAGAGAACAATAACCGAGAAAAAAGGTCTAATTTCTAATTATGGAAACAACAAGTTGTTGTTCTTAACAATAAAACAACAATTCGTATATATGATATAACTAGAATAACCGAAACAGAGATCTATTCTATTCAATTAACCGCGGTCATCTTATTATATCCGAGTAATTGAACATGCATAAGAAAGATCCACCTTAATTTACAATTCCAAGAAGGCGGGTCTTTCTTATGCATACAGGCCCATTCAAATCCATAAGTATAAGTAAAGTAGATAAACAGGAATCAGAATTAACGGCAGTACATACAAGATAGAGATTTGAGATGTTAAGTTAAATACTTAATCTTATAAAGAAACCAAAAAAATCAAAAATGAAAACCTCACTGAAAAAAAAAAAAAATCTCGACTGAATCTTTCAGAAAGTCAAGGTATTTGTAAGAAAAAGCCTTTTTATTCTGAAAAGGCTGTATATCATCATTCATAACATAGATAAGGATACAAAACGTGCAGTTTTGTACTCATTCATTAGCCTTGTTGGCTTTCTTGTTCCGGCATTTTTAGTCCGATTTTTATTACGAAGGCTATAAAAGCCTTGGGAAAAAACCCTTCTTCTTTTTCTTTTTTTTATTTACATGATTTTTTATATCATGTAAATAAAAAAAAGAAGAAGAAGAAAAAAAAAGGACGAATCTTAAGTATATAAAGTATAGATAATGTACATAGTCTATGTACATTATCTATACTTTATATACTTAAGATCTCTTTACTTTATAAGATAAGAGGTTAAAATATTCAATCGAGGTATCTAGTCTATGGAAACTTTCAGCTTCCCTGCTTTTTTTGTACCTATCGTGGGCCTAGTATTTCCTGCAATTGCAATGGCTTCTTTATCTATTCATGTTCAAAAAAACAAGATTATCTAGCTCCAACGGGAGTAAAATATGAAAATGACTTTGTTTGAAAGACCCTATTATATTGTATAAAAGAAAAATAGTTCTATATAATTAGAATTATTCCTAATGATTCCAATTCTAATAGTGCTAGTTGGTGAAAGTTCTTTTTTCGCTTGGGTTATTCTCTCAATTCCAATAAAATGCACCTGGATCTTGTATGAACTGGCGATCAGAACGTATATGGATAGAACTTATAACGGGGTCTCGGAAAACAAGTAATTTCCTTTGGGCCTGTATCCTTTTTTTAGGTTCATTAGGATTCCTATTGGTTGGAACTTCTAGTTATCTTGGTCGCAATCTGATATCCTTATTTCCGTCTCAGCAAATCCTTTTTTTTCCACAAGGGGTCGTGATGTCCTTCTATGGGATCGCGGGTCTCTTCGTTAGCTCCTATTTGTGGTGCGCTATTTGGTGGAATGTAGGTAGTGGTTATGAGCAATTCGATAGAAAAAAGGGAAAAGTTTGTATTTTTCGTTGGGGATTTCCTGGAAGAAATCGTCGCATTTTCTTTCGATTCCTTATGAGAGATATCCAATCGATTCGAATCGAAGTTATAGAGGGTCTTTATCCTCGTCGTGTACTTTATATGGAAATCAGAGGTCAGGGAGCCCTTCCGCTGACTCGTACTGATGAGAATTTGACTCCACGAGAAATTGAACAAAAAGCTGCTGAATTGGCCTATTTCTTGCGCGTACCTATTGAAGTATTTTGAAATGAACTGAAGCATTTTTCTCTGCATTGGGCAAGAGGCCCAGGAATCCAATCCTCTTTGTTTTTTTTTGCTAGAGAGCTCCTCTTTCATAAAAATACAAGATTGAGTAGAGTCCAGCCAGGAAGTCGCTTCATTTCATTAAAAATTGACTGATTCAAAATGACAAAAAAGAAAACATTTGCCCCCTTTCCATATCTTGCATCTATAGTCTTTTTACCCTGGTGGATCTCTTTCTCATTTAACAAAAGTATAAAGTCTTGGGTTAGTAATTGGTGGACTACTAGTAAATCCGAAACTTTTTTGAATGATATTCAAGAAAAGAAGATTTTAGATAAATTCATAGAATTAGAAGAACTCTTTTTTTTGGACGAAATGATAAAGGAGTACCCGGAGACGCATATACAAAAGCTTCGTATAGGAATCCACGAAGAAACAATACAATTGGTTAAGATGCACAATGAGGGTCATATCCATACCATTTTGCATTTCTCGACAAATATAATAAGTTTTGCTATTTTAAGTGGTTATTCTATTCTGTGTAATGAAGAACTTGCCATTCTTAATTCTTGGGTTCGAGAATTTCTCTATAATTTAAGCGACACAATAAAAGCCTTTTCTATTCTTTTGTTAACTGATTTTTGTATTGGATTCCATTCGCCTCGTGGTTGGAAACTAATAATTTCTTTTGTCTACAAGGATTTTGGATTTTCTCATAATGATCAAATTCTATCTGTTCTTGTTTCTATTTTTCCAGTCATTCTAGATACCTTTTTTAAATATTGGATTTTCCATTATTTAAATCGTGTATCTCCCTCGCTTGTAGTGATTTATCATTCAATGAAAGACTAAAGAATGATTCACTAATATGAATCCAATGATAATCTTTCTTACTTCGTCCATAAACAAATCAGTCAAAATCTTAAGCACTCTTTTTCTTTTTATTCATCCAGGGGAGTATTCCTGTATTCCAGTAAAATAATAAAATAGTCTAATCGTGGATAGGAAACTATACTAGCAGCCTACCTAATTTATTGTATAAATGTATACATTTTTGGGATCAATGATTGGACCATGCAAAATAGAAATATCTTTTCTTGGGTAAAGGAGCAGATGACTCGATCCATGTCTCTATCGATCATGCTATTGATATATATAATAACTTGGGCATCGATTTCACATGCATATCCCATTTTTGCACAACAGAGTTATGAAAATCCACGAGAAGCAACCGGGCGTATTGTATGCGCCAATTGCCATTTAGCTAATAAGCCCGTGGATATTGAGGTTCCACAAGCAGTACTTCCTGATACTGTATTTGAAGCAGTTGTTAGAATCCCGTATGATATGCAACTGAAACAAGTTCTTTCTAATGGGAAAAAGGGGTCCTTGAATGTAGGGGCGGTTCTTATTTTACCGGATGGATTCGAACTAGCGCCTCCTGATCGTATTTCTCCCCAAATGAAAGAAAGGATGGGTAATCTGTCTTTTCAGATTTATCGCCCGACTCAAAAAAATATTCTTGTGATAGGACCTGTTCCTGGTCAGAAATATAGGGAAATCACCTTTCCTATTCTTTCACCGGACCCTGCTACTAAGAAAGATGTTTACTTCTTAAAATATCCTATATACGTTGGTGGGAACAGGGGAAGGGGGCAGATTTATCCCGATGGGAGTAAGAGTAACAATACAGTATATAATGCTACAACAGCAGGTATAGTAAGCAAAATAGTGCGTAAAGAAAAGGGGGGGTATGAAATAAACATAGTGGATGCATCTGACGGACACCAAGTCGTAGATATTGTACCTCCAGGACCAGAACTTCTTGTTTCTGAAGGTGAATC